CACTCTATTTTATTATATACGCTTAGCGAAAAGAATGTTTTTTGATACCCCTAGGACATTGATTTTATATGAACCTATGGAGCGTGACAAGTCGTTACTACTAGCAATGACTTCCTCTTTCATTACTTCATCCTTTCCATATCCCTCTCCCTTGTTCTCAGTTACTCATCAAATGGCACTCAGTTCATATCTTTAAGTTCAATCCAAAAACAAGGTTCAAAGAAAGGGTAGGAAGATAATAAAAGAACGAATGAGATAGCTGAAGCAAAAAGCCACATTTGAGGATCTTGAATCCGCCGTGAACAAGATCCTCTTCTAGTCGGAGGAAAAAGCCGATGTTAGCAAGATGCTAGTGCTCATGCCAAGAGAGGCTGCCAATAGCCACTATCCCAGATTCCATGCAAGTGCTAGAATCAGTCCTCACGCTGGCAAGGAAAGAAATGACATAAGGGGAGGTCCGAACTGAATTCATGTTTATTCTTAGTAGCGTTCGTGCGCCCTCCCAGGGCTCACCTCACTCTCCTAAGGGAAAGATTAAGAAAAAATATTGCTACCCTCGTTAGCTATGGTATGAACCTTTCAGTCGAAAAAGAAAAAAAATGCCTAAAGACCCTCTACTACAAGATCGGTAAGAGGTGCCGCCCTCCCTCCTACCACGCACTCCAACCCCTATAACACCAATACAAATCATCCTGCATATAATATGTCTTATTCCATCAGAGTCCGTATCCATCATCTAGCAGCCCCCACGTATCAGTCAGGCCAGGGTGGATAACATTTATTATATTCTGTAAGACTATCATTTTGATACTCCTTAATATTGATTTTTCCATCATCACTGACCGAAACAATACCACCATAAACACAAGTGATTGGATCGTCCCCAGGTCCAATTGAAATAATCTTTCCAGCCGATGAAATAATTTGAAAAGAGAGGATTCAAACAATAAATCATCCTGAGGCGTGGTGACTATAATTTCATCAAGATACCTAGTATACGAAAAGCCAGGATATAGCTTTATAAATTCACTATCCAATTCGATTAAGTAAAAATGGAGTAGAATATTGGTTAATTCTCCTAATGGGGGAATACAGTCTTTTAGAGAAGAAACATCCATATCATCATATTTTATTGGTATATATAGGAATGATCTTATTAATCCCATTATATCATCACTCTGTACTATAGGTTCAAGCCGACTCAAAAGACATTCTTTATTTATAACAAAAAGAGAACGATTCATATCGATTTTATATAATTTATCGATAGGATATTTTATCGACGAACGAATATGATTACAATAAGAAGTAGGATAGGATTTGATCCCAAATGAAAACGAATGGAAAACATCTAGTTCAATAAATCGACGATTTAGCATAAGCTCTAGCGCTAAAAGGACTAGCCTATCTTCAAGAATTGGAACTACCCTACCATGGCAAATTGAATTATTTATTAGCAAATGCACAATACGAGAATCACCAGGAATAGGATCCTCCTCTAGAGTATTAAATACTTTCAGTTGAAATGGAGACAGGGTATACATACCTTTCTGAATTTGATTTGCAATTATATTAACTTTTTTGGCAGCTAACCCATGAAATTCATCCGGCAAAGATTCATAAATTAGAATAATATTAGAAACAAGCATATCTAACGAACATTGTACATGAATACTAAAATATCTACTATTATTAACATTGAAATAGATAGAATAACTTTTCTTACTATTAGATAGTGTAAACATCATGATTGAATGATTTGAGAAAACTGGTCACTAAATTCGGTAGGAACTATACCAACGGCTATAAAGAATGCTATCATAATTCCTAAACCAATAGCTCCATGCACAGGTCCTATTGCAGGTATTTTAACATCTGCAAAAGGTTTTACATTATCAAAGGTTTCACTAACTATATTAGAAAAATCCTGTCTCTCAACAAAAGCAAGCTTTTTGAATATTTCAGGCCTAAAAATATAATTTTCCGTAAAAAAAGGATCATAGCAGTCAATATTAGCGAATATTCTTTCAAAAGGTTCATTATATGAATGCGAAAAAGCATACCATACTGTGCAACCTATACCAGCATACACCAGAACTATGATTCTACCATGCCAATTATTATAGCCGGTTATAACCTCAACTAATATCTTTGTATTGGAGATCAGACTTCGAAGACCTGTACTGCAATAGGCTAAATATGTAGGCATACTATGAAAATTAAGTGCATTCATAACAAACGAAAACTTAGCAGAATTAGACGACGGATATGACAACAAACTAGTCATAAAATCATTATTGGTATTTGGAAAATAACGATACCCAAAAGCCATCTTAATATTATACTCTCGAGTTATTTTTCGAAATAAATTAGTAGTAACCTCTACAAACTTAGGAGGAGCTTTAAATAATCTTTCCACAATACGGGGATTATCTTCTGCTGGTGTTTGTACGATAGTAATAATATCTGACAATGAAGGAGCGGGTCTACTACACACTGAAGACGATGATGACGTAAGCACGGGTCTACACACCGTAGATGACGATGATGACGATCCATAACTTGTTGTACGATCATCCAAAGTGAGACTTTCAAAATGCCTACATAGAGATGTAAGTATTTGTTCATTTATTTCACATATAAAATTAGTAAACCTGCGGGGTGTAGCTCCATAATTCTTAACAGTGAATTTCTGATAACAACGATTTAATTTTAAACAATTATTTTTAATAATTATTTTACGTGCTGAGTTGCGTATTTGGAAGATTATCATTTTACGTTCTTATGAGTCAACTTTTGAGGGGTTAATATAGCGGTATAGGTGCCCCTCTTGCACCTAGACTTCTACGCCTCCCTAGGCCTTACCCATTGGGAAATATATAATCCCCTCTCTCTAACGAAGATGAGCTGGGAAATGTGTCCCATATACTGTTCGTATACTCCATAAGAGGTTTCATTGTAGAGAGAGACAGGCCACGGGTTCCAATTTATCGGGAAGGTGTGCTCGGGAATGACTTAGCCAATGCCATATGGTCATATCCCTAGGAAATAAGCTTTTAGGGTATTTTTAAAGTATATGATTATTTCCCCCTTATTTGCCTAAAGATCACCAGGGTAGGGGGGGGTATTTTGCAGCTGTACCGGATGAGGACTATAACGAGGAACTATCTCGGTCTCACCGACGTGTGTAATTGGCAGCTTGGAATTATTGGCGGTCATCACCATTCGCTTGCCTTTCTATTCCGTTATGCTTGATAATTTCTTCTCATCTCCAGTCATATGATTGGAGCAAGCAGAATCAACAATCCAATCATTTTCATAATTTATTACTTTGTCATTTACCGAGATTAGAGTTGCCTCCTCTGGTTCTGCAATACATGAGGCTGCTAATTCTTCTTCTCTGGAATCATCTTCTGTCAGCATTTCTTCTGAAATGGCTGCTGATGCTTGAAAATCCCATTCTTCTTCACTCTCATTTTTATGACTGGAGGTGGCGGCATTTCCTTCAGCTCTCTTGTACCAGCAGTCTCGAGCAAAATGACCTTTCTTCCCGCCATTATAACACTGGTTATTCTTCCGGCGATTCTTCTTCTCGTCGGGCTTGTCTCGATCTTGACAAGCTCCCCTTGCTGAGAAGTCCCTCTCTCTTGTCTTCGTTGCCAACTATTTGGCCTCTTTGTTTTATTTCCTTGTGGCCGAAATTCCGTAGAACTACGACCTTTGCTATGAGAATCTCCCTTTTTCGTATAGAGAGCTTTCTCGTCATTCTTAACGGAGACTCCTGCCATTTGTTTATCCAACTCTTCTTGGTTGGCTAATATATTTTCCAACTCAACAAGAGTTGGTTCCGTAGCCCAACCATTAATTGCTGTGACGAGACCATGAAATTCAGGCCTCAAGCCATGAATTATGATCCGCCTCATCCTCTTTTCAGAGATTTTTCTTTTCTGGATCTAACTTTGATATCTCGTCACACAAGGCTTTTACTTTACTAAAATTCTGACTTACCGACATGTCTTGCTGCGAGACTGCCATGAGCTCATTCTCTAGTAGCTGAAGCTTCGCACTGCTCGTTCTTGTGAAGAGTGTCGCAAGTGTGTCCCAAGCTTCTCTAAGGCTCAGCTGATCATAGACCAGCCAACCATTCATTCGTCTTTTCGTTCGTTATGTTATATAGTGATAAAATACCTTGTCCGTAGCTTTGGCTCTTTCGTGCATTAGCTAGGGCTTTGCGGGGTCTTATAAGAAGGCTACTCTTCTAAACGTAAACGGGGGATTGATTTGAGAATGAGAAGAGGTCGGGGGCCTTTTTCCCCTAAAGCGCCGAGGGCTAGTGCTACCAGCTTCAGGCTGGGCGGTACGAGGACGACTAAAACAAAAAAGAAGCAGACATTTTATCGTAGGTGATGAAACAAAACAGAACTACACGCTTTCTTCCACGGAAGAAAAACATTCTGCTCTTCTGCTTGGACAAATCGAAGAGAAATTCAAGTCTTCACTTCACTATAGAGAGACAGTATAGGCAGTAAAAATACATTTAGACTTGCCAGGAAAGGAAAATTTTCGTATTTCTGATTATTGGCGTCATGAGTTCGTGAGAACTCAGGACGAGGTTTAAATCCTGACTCGGATCGCCTGATTGGATCAACAATAACATTATCGCTATGATGGTGATGTACCTCAAGATGACATGTTCCTTATGTCATTGTTCATCCTGTTAGGATGTTCGAGTTCCGCGGAGGCTACATCTCGGTTGGGAGTGTAGGATCGTCCGAGGGACAGGATCCCAGGTCTGTAACTCCCCATATGAGATTTGAACATGGAGTGGAGACTCCATAACGTACACAAGGAGTAACTGATCTATGAATATCGTCCTAATTCAGGTCTTGTTCCGCACTTAAATGGATAACTCAAACCCTTACCTTGACCAGTTTGTAGTGGAAAACCCCGATGACATAATCGTTTATAGTCACTCACTGGAGGTTTGGAACCCTGAGTACAGTGTTCCGGGTGTAGCAGGAAAAGAAGCTGTACGTGAAACGGTGCTCAGACGAAAGTGCTATTTCTTGGCCATTGGATCAGCAAGGGTGTGATTCAGATGGATCAAGAAAAGATCAGGTCTGTTGTGGACTGGGAAGTGCCAAAGAAGGAGAGAGCAGGCAGCAGTGGTGAAGCCGGATGCTCGAAGCCATTTTAGATACGGCAAGACAGCTCAGGAGGAGTAGAAAGTTGCCACAACCTAGGGGGGGTTGTTATAGGAAGCCAAAAAACGTGAGCCTTTTTAAATATTAAGCCCCTTGGCGAACTCTTAAATCAAGACAAAAAGTTACTTTATGCTTAACACACGTTTTCTGCTCCGAAAGAGTAAGCAGAAGGAATCGCCTTTTTCTGCGCCGGAAACCGCGAAATCATTTGCCCTAAACCGATTCAAGTAATAGGAGGACTTTTTCCTCGGTAGAAGTAGGGATTGTTGCACAGTTGTGATTCCGCTTTCACAATAATAGGAGCCAAGAGTTCCACGTCTTCCTTCCTCTAACGGCTATGTCCGGATCTAAGTCTATCTCTTTCTTCAACCTTCGATGATCCTCCTGCAGGCAAATCATCGAAGTCAAGAAGGAAGAAGTGATGGGCCTGATCTTCCAATATCGATATCTGATCCATAAGCTAGCTCTTGGTTAAGAAAATCCTGAAGATGCAGACCGGGGTGCAGTAAACGAACTTATATTCTCTTTCCTCCCCTCTAGAGTTCTCCCCTTACATAAAAGGGGAGTAACAAAGCTTCTACCGTTTGAGGGACGCCGTGCGATCATACAACTACTCTACGTGGGCCTTAATCTGCGCATACGAAAAAATAAGAACATGTTTTCAAAGACCTCTGGAAATGCCTGTTTTGTCTACTTAACATAAGGGACGACTGCTTATCCATCATCTTTTATGAGTGAAAGAACGAGCTTTATGACTATTTTTATTTGAGTCGAAGGCCTTTTTACTCTTATAGTCTCTCGCTTTAGAGTTCTAGCTTTCACTTTAGCCTTCAATCATGCTTGAAGTGGGAAAAGTGCTACTCTGTTAGGAGTTGGGATTCGAGCTAAAGGGAATAGACCAAGGTAGGGTAGGGGAAGAGAGCATCAAGTAGGAATATAGCTTCAAGCTAGTCCGATACCTGATAGTAGTCTGATAATCCCGCTATGATCAATAGTATACGTAGGAATCAACCGAGACTTCTGAGATTGAAACTGGAAAGACGAAGGCAAGAGATTCTCTTATGTCTCCCACTGGCTCAAAGGGCAAAGCAACTCCAACTGGAAATGAAATTCACACGGAATCGAAAAGAGAAGGCCTTTACAATAAAAGGGGAATGTATTAAACAAGAGTACAATAGTGCCAGTGGGCGAGGAAGCAAGTTTGACAGCATATCCTATTTCATTTCCATGAATGACTGGCCTCCCCTCGATATTGATTTTCCACCTATCTCTTTTTTTTCTCTCCGGACTGTACCAAAAGCTGTCCCAGGCAGGAAATTTCTCTCCCAAAGCAGCAAGGGCTGGAAATGGAGCAAGACATAAAAATGGAAAAAGAAAGTCAAACAATAGAAATCCAGCAGACAAGACAAGGAAAGCTACCTCTGTTAAGCTATCTGTGGCGATGTCGTTATGAGAGGATTGGCGATAATAGTGCCCTAATCTACGAGTTCTCCCATCATTAAAAAGGAAGATAACGTACCCGTCCTAATAGGGCAAATACCAGTAATTAATATCGAGCCGGTTGGAGTTGTTTTCTTTCCCCCCTACTATTTCTACTTTGGATCTTGGATGAATTCTGTCTTACATTTCTTATTACTTTACTATAAATATATAATTATTATTATTGACTTTTATAATATAGGCGAGAAAGAATGTGAATCACCTATATTCTGGGTAATCTATGGCTTTGTGAGTCATACTTCTCTATATTTAAAAAGCAAGGTACGTCTCTGAGGTCCAAGTGGTTACCCAACCCACCTACATCCCATAATACTAATAGGTGTTCTCCCCTCAGGAGCGACCTGTGCGTAACAAACGGCTTTCTTCATGACCTTCATGACAGGGTTGGATTAAGTCTAGGGTTCATCATGAAATCGGGGTCCTTACCTCAGATGTATCGAAGGTGTTGGGTACGTCGGGAGACTGACTCCTAAGGCTGATCCTTCAACTTTCTTTTGCTGCAGCAGGTGTAATTTATTCTAAGGCCCTTCGACTTTCCTTTGACGAATGTTTCCCTGTCCCCCGCCTTTGCTTTGAATTAGCTACTTTCAGGGGGAGTGGCGATTTGCGTTATATATATTATTGATAATATATTCTCTATAAGCTCCTATAGAGTCTGCCGTTGGAAAAAAGTCTACAGCCTCTCTGGCAGCAGAGATTAGGAGACAGCAGATGTGGTATCATCTACATCATCCGATTCCGTAGCAGAACCCGATCTTGGAATTGCTCGTGTTAAGCATATGATTTTCCCGTCTTTCATTCAAGTAGCACGATTGAGATGTCTCCCGGGTGTAAGAGTCAAGCAGGAGTTGGAATTTATTTACCATTAGTAAGTCCGCTTAGCAGCAAATCCTTCTCTATTTTACGATCTGATCTCGTCGGTGAGACAAAGGCTTTTTCTTCTTATGATTCTGCTTTCACTGGAGTTTCCTACTCTAAGTTCAGTGACCTGGAATTCTGAATTAATAGAACCCGCACCAGGCGCAAGTATGAGCTCAATCCTTTCTGCCATTCATATTTCAGCTGATGATACACCATAAGAAAGAAGAGGGATAGTGAGCTACTCACGGTGCAATACACAAAGTTTAAATGATGGGAAAGAGGTCTCAGTTCTTAGAAAAGTTCTTTTGAGAGTTCCACCGTGATAGATATAGTTTATGACTCGGCCATAGGCAGAAAAGCGGGTTGAAGGAGATCATGTTAGTATTCGAATTAAGTGGGGTCTGCTAGGGTCGTCCTATGAATAGAGAAAACTTTCCCCATTGCACTCACTAGCAGCTTTATCATTTCCCATCTTAGTAGGAGCTTTCCATTCCTAATGTGGATGTTGTGGAATTATCTACAGGTTCTCGTCCACTTACCGTTGACCTCTCCCCCCACTCCAGCAGTAGCAGATGTATAATCGGAAAGGTGGGATTCCCGGTTGATTGGATGCTTCCGTTAGACTCCTTTCATTTAAGGGCACCTAGCTTACAATCACTAGTGAAAGAGTGCCAACTAGCGAATCTGTTTACAACCATTCAAAATATTGAATTTCCGCTCGAAAGCAGTCATTTGTCGGCTTGATAGCACAAAGCACGATCCCTTCCGGAGAGTCAATTTGCTGTTAAAGGACGGGTACCATCGCCAAAAAACGGACAATCGATCGATCGTCCGCATCTGCTATTGATCTCGTCCTGACCGAGATCTATTCTCATCTTGTGGGTAATCTCCCCTCTCACTCTCCACTTTCATGTCCATCAGAGAAAGCTGGCGCATCTTTTCGTTCATCAGGCTAGCGTCTGTCCCGATGATAGAAGGAGAAGGTGAAAAATAATCAACGCAGCTTGTTTCAAAGACATCTCTCTCCATTTCGTTAGTGATTATGCCCCAGCTCGGAACTTAGACTTTTATTAGTCATATGTGGAACTCGGATTCATTCTCCAACCCCAAGTAAGTCAATTGCTTCTCTTCCCGCCATCTTCTATTGGTGGCACTCCTTCCTTGATCTCATATGCCGGTGAACCAGGCCGAATTGGATCTCTTCCCGACCCCCTTCCCTTACCTCATGCATTGAAGTAGTCCGATACGCGTAGGACTGTTTGGTCTTAGTAGGTGACCGCTTGGCAGTAATCGTTTTCCCTCCTTCTTCCTTGTCTGATCCTATCCTTCAGGCTTTACAGAGTCAGGGACTAATGGGACTGGGACTGAAAATAGTAAGATAGAAAGTCTGACCTCGGGGACTTAGGCTTGCTACTATTTTGCCAACTAAGGCCGAAAAAGGTCCTCGGATGAATACCCGGAAAAAGGGATTTGATTTAGTAACAGATGCCGTAGAATCAAGATCTTAGATCAACTGGGCTTACCTTACTTCAGAAACAGATTCTGCAACTAGCAAGTCTCCATCCTCTATCGGTCTACTTTGTACTTCTCTCTATTCTATGGTCTTGCTACCATCCTCTCCCAGCTCTAGTTGCCCAGAAGCGTACACAAGGAATTCCATCTTTCTTTCTAAGAATATGCCTTTCGGGGCTTTCCTGTTTCTGTTTGTTAGAGGACAAAGGCACCATGCTTTATACTAAGAGTCGGTCCTGTGCTTCCATTAGTAAGGCAGGAGAGGAAGTCTGTGGGTAGTAAGGACAGTAAGTAGTAAAAGCAAGGAAGGAAGTAGAATTCCCTCTTCAGTGGCCCACTACAATAATGGGTAACATATTCTCTTTGAATTCACTAAGAAGGGCCATAAAGAAAGGTTATATTCTCTCATGTGGGAATATGTACCGAAAGAAGGAGATAGTTTATACGTTACACTAAATTGAAAGTGGACATTCTATCGAATCTCGTAGTGGACAGGCAACTCTTTGCTTTGAAAGAGTCTTGCTTGCGGTTCGTGACCTAAGCCGGATTTGAATATAGCTATGGGCAAGAAAGCCCGAGAGTCAGGTACCTAGCTTGATGCTTTATAGAATATAGTTTCCCTCCTCTCATTACGTAAGTTATAAGTAACGGCCATTTTAGCCAGTCCTGCAAGTTTTTCGATTTCAATTGACTTTATTAGCGATTAGTGAAATCCGATGTAGGCCAATTCCTCAACTAAAACGGAAGTAACGATCGGGGAAAGGGACGAAAGCAGTCAGTTTCAGCCGTTGGAAAATAAGTCGGTGAAACGGAGGTAGCCTTCTCTGTTGAGCGCTAAGCCGGCAAAGTAAGTAGAGGATAAGTTCTTATAGGCGGGAAGGAAAGAAAGGAAATAGAAGCAATAAAGGCAGTCAGTTAACCGCTCTCTTTGAGTCGACTCTTGCTCGCTTTCGGTCTTTGTTCCCCTGTCTTTTCTCTGAGATAGCTGCCCCTCTTTCGAGCTACTTCGTTCGTTCCTCTTTCCTTAGGCGGGAGAGAAAACAGATATTCGACTTTCAAGCTTAGAAGAAAGAGATAAGATTTATCCCATCCCGCATCGCTTCTACCTTACTATAAGCAATTCATCCATCCATGCCAAAGCCGTCAATCCCAGATTGAATCTAAAATATTATATATAAAAAAAGAAAATAAAGGGCAGAAGGCCGTAAGCAGTGGCTCGACGGCACTAGCCTACGGGTTCTTCCCACTAGCCATGGCTTGGCTCTGATACCACTTGTCACGGCGCTAAGTCCTTCAAGCCCACAAACCGCGGCACCCTGCTAACGTTCCGCTGTAGCAGAGTAAGCTGAAAAAGCCCTTTCTATGTTATTTTATTAGTCAAGCCTAAACGCCCAATGCATCTTATTCATTTTTTACGAAAACACTGATCGAACCAAATCCAAGACACCAGAATGAAGTAAGGCTCTCGAAAGGATTTTGAACACTACGGTATAGGCTAAACCCCTATTAGGTTAGGAAAAACCCACTATTTAGCGACATTGAAGATGAGGAAATATCGTAAGTAGTGGTTTTCTTTAGTGACTTTTCTTCAGGTAGCCCTGAAGTGATGCTTTAAGAAGGTTTTTGTCTAATGGCTGCTGCTAAGCCTTGAAACTCCCAATACCTACTTCCAATGGGCAAGACCCCATTATCGTAGATCGGGGATATTGCGGTACTTCTAGCATTTCTTTGAATTCAAACAATCAGGATTGCCTCCTCACATTGGTAAAGGCAGAGAAGACGATTCAGCGCATGCGGACGATGATTTGGCTTTTAAAGATGAGAAGGACCTTTTGAGAGCGAATCCGCCATTAATTAACTCTTGCTACTGTTCTCGAATAGGCTCTTTCGAGTTCAGGTTTGAATGAAGGAATTTCATCTTTTGCCATTTATCTATCTAGCTGGCTCGCTAACTGCTAGTCTTTCATTGGAAGAACTGCTAGGTTTTATCTTCTCCTATGGGGAGAACTAATAGGCCTAGTATTCTTACTCGTATTCTATATTAGGGCACTCGTGGGGAAAGCTCGTAGGCAAGGGAAACCTCGCCAACCCATTCTCTCGCTCCTTTAGATAGCTTTACCCTAGCACTTCACTCAAAAAAGAAGTGAATCCAGAAGTGACTTCGCTAGGCTAGCCTTGTTAGTGAAGATTTTTCCCCTCTAGCCAGGGGGAGCAGTCCAATCGTTATTCCTTCCTTCAACAAAAGCAGAATGGATACAAACCACCAAAGAACGAAAGTAAGTACCACCACTCCTACTCCAACTAGTAAAGCTAGCGCCTCGAACTAATCACATGCTAACTCCGGACTGATTCAAGGACCAAGACCTACTTTACGACAACAGATGCGGATGAACTAGCTTAGCTGCTCGGAGAAAGGCTTTCCTGGAAGACTACTTATAAGTAAAGATATGCTCGTCTTCCTTCCCCACCTGGAATAGGACTTTGCAGAGGATGAACTCACAAATCTCCAGGTCTGGGAAAAGCGCTAACCTAACTTGAATATTACTGCTAGCAATCAATCTTGTTGGGTGATTCTATGGTCTTTTTTTTAGCCTAAATCGAATATTGACTATTGCCATACAGAATGGTCGTAGAGTGATCTTGATTTCTTTTTCCGATTGCTTCTTTTGCTTTGACATCCAAGACATGAACAAACAAAGGAAGGGGGAATAGCTCTATTCTTCCCATCTACTCAAGTCAGGGTGAGAGTAGAGTTCAGAGGTTTGAAGACGCTCGACTGGTTGGAGAGGAACGAAGCCCACCAACCCAAACAAAAAGGCCTTCTATGGCTAATTCCTCGCTTGGCGGATCTTCCTCTCCTATTAGCTTACCTTGGCTTCGAGTTACCCTGGTCCTATCGAACCAGCTACTTCATGGATGGTGGCAAATCCTCAAAGAGAATTTCTTAATAGAACCCTCGCTGGATAAGAACTTTGAGTCAATGAATTAACGCCATTCTCCCTTTTTAGTCAGAAAGAGTGATGACAAAAGGTTTGATTATGAATCAATGCTGGCAAAGAATCCCCATAGCTGGGCGGTCATTTTGACTACACAGGACCCACAACTCAAAGTATCATAGAAGGGGTATGCTCGAACCGGGCTTGACAGACTCGAGAAGCCTCCCCTAAAATAGGTTCCGGTAGAGGATTGGGAAGGTTACTAATCTTTCTTTCGGTGGAAAGCTTTCCAAAAAGCCTACCGTACTTGAAGTCCACCCGGTATTCTTGCCCAAAGAGTACTTTTAATAGGGTGTTGGCGTAGGCCGTTCCCGTTTCCGCAGCGGAGGTGATGTACCTCCCCCTCCTCTGAAACTGAAACTCATCAAAGACCCACATATCATAGTAGTTGTCTGCCTCAGTGAAATCATTCCTTCTGGAGCTAGCAAAATATATGCGCAAGACCCTCGCTAGGAAGCTAAAAATGAGGGTTTTCTGCGTGCTTGGCGGCCCATACAGAAAGATCTGCCTTGTCTTAATTGGCCTTCCAAAGCAGATCTGGCATGCAATATAATCAATCAGGAAGTACTTCTCTTTTAGCTCCTCGATCGGGTACTCCGGCGGCCTTCCATTTTTTTCCAAGTAGTCAATGACTTTCGCACCTAAGGTAGTTTTCCTTTGCCTAACGACCTCTAGATCTTCATACACACTTCTTAGACTCCCATACCTATTTAGTACCTTATCCCTTATTATAGGAACATCGTAGACGTCGTACCACTCAGGACAATCGCTTAGAGCCTCAATAACATCTGCCGTCGGCACGACCGGGCACTTCATATGACTTCTGGAAGCATCTGAAAATTCCAGTATTTGTTCAAGGGAGTATTCCCCCCATACAAGTGGTGCTTTATCTTATTTCGTGATGTAGGCACAGGTGGGACCCCACCCCTTTGGAAATCTCACGTTGCATTGGGCCCCTTCGAACTCTGGAAAGATCTGCCTTATGGTGTGTGCCGCGGTGTTCTTTTACGCGCTTTCATTCTTGGCTACAAGGTGATAGTGGAACCCGCCATTCTCGTGCATTTACCTTGAAACCACTACGGCTTTACACCTGGAAAGTAGCTACCAATCTTTTACAAACTTCCTCCTGAGAAAGATCCCGCGTTTCCGCGTGAGATAGTGTTACTGACATATAAGGCTTCAGCGTGCTTTTCGCCAGTTGCTTCTCTTCTCCTTTCGTTTTATTCACATCACAGTAGTTTTGGTCATTTTGTTTTGTTTGGTCATGATATTGATTTTTTTTTTTTTGACTAGATCTTATCTCGTGCTTAAAAAGCTCTAGTTTAGTTCCGGGTTTCCCCGTCGGCCCATATATACCGGCTGGCCTTTTTATGAATTTCACTTTGCTTTCCTGAAAAAAGGAGGTGTATAAATGGGTTTTTGGCTCGCAATAAAGCTAGGGTCCTGATCGAGCTACTAGTAATCCTATCTATCCACCTCTCCAGACACAATATCTTGAATACCAAACTCAAATAAGTCATTGCTAGTAGTAACGATTTGTCACGCTCCATGGGTTCATATAAAATCAATGTCCTAGGTGTATCAAAAAACATTCTTTTATCAGAATACGAATGAGATGTAAAATTACAAGGGACCCCCACTGATATATTCTATTTGTTTGATTATTTCGATAAAATGGGAACTCTCTGACCCACGGTTGGTTAAATCGCGCAGTATTTCCAAGATCTTTCTCTTTCGAAGATAGGGATCTTGTGTTTGCATTGTGGGTTCTAGATACGCCTCGACCCCATATCGTATATCACTATCGGAAACGTGATTCCCCGGGATAATGTACTCCTTAAAATAGATCATAATCCTTTCAATAGAAATATGCATTTGGCGGCTATTTCGCCCGAGGATTCCGTCTTTTTGCAATTCGTCAATCACTCGCAATTCCGGGGTACAATCTCGGACCGCGCGACCCTCTCTTTCTAACGAAGGTCCCGGCCGATCCGGATTATCATTGTCAATTAGAAAGGGAAGCCCAGAAGACCCCTCCGGGGCAGAAGGTTGATTGAACCCTCCTGACATCCCTCCCGGCGCATCTGGGAGAAACTGAGAAACCGCACGAAAAAGCTCGTCCATCCAAAGACACTCAATAAAAACGAAGGATTTATACAAAAAAAAAAGAAAGACCATTTCGAAATGCAGTAAAAGTCTCTTTGGAATGTTCTTTACCAGTGGGAACGAGTGTAGCAAAAAAAACAAGAAAAAATCTATTAAGAAAACCCAAAAATTCAGACCAAGTAAGATAACAGAAACTAGCAGACTTACCGCTAAACAGATACAAATAGGTGCAAATTCTGACATTACCACAACCCACTTGGTTCTTTCGTTTCGCTCCTTTCCTTTCTCGCGGAGCGGCATACCGGAAAAAAAAAGCTTCGACCCGATAACTTCAGCGTCCTTCAAACCTAGTGACACTGACGAACTCTAACAAGCAATCTCATACCTCTCCTTGTCAGTCGAGCACTTCATGCCTCTCGCTTCGCTCGAGTGATTTCATACCTCTCCTTATCAGTCGAGCGTCTTCAAACCTCCTGATGTGAATAAGGTCTTAGTATGTATTGGCATTCTGGGCGGGTCGCAATAAGTCGCTGGTCGAAGGTTTAGACCAATTGCAATTCATCACCATCTTGCCCGCTTCCAATTGATGACTGGCTATTATATAAGTGTTGACCTAAGCCCCTGCCTGTGCTGGGGCTCGGCTCCCGAACCGTACGTGAGCTGCCTCGTACGGCTCTTCCTAAGAACTTGAAGCCCTCTCTCTCTAAATACAAATTCAAAAAAATGCATTTACACAAAAAAAAAGCCTTCGCCTCCTATTCAACGGGGCTATTAGAGAAGCAGCTTCGTTCCTTGACTTCTTTGCTCAGTCAAGCTTCCTTGTTCCTTAGTGTAGTCTCGGTCCATAGTTTAAGACTCTTTTCCTTATAGCCTAGTCTATATCCACAGCTGACGTGACTCCGTACCGACGCCTTTCCCTTTGTAGACGGCTAAGTGACTTCGTAACCTTAACGTACTTATTTTCGTACTTTCTTTCTTACTATATCATAGGCCTTCGTGGGGCTTTCGTCCTTTCGCCTATAGGCGGCGGCTTGGCTTCGCTATCGCTCATGACTTGGTATAGAGTCCGTGTAGTCGTCGGCCTTCCCACCAGAAGGCCTATGATATAGTGGTCGGCCTTTCGAATGCCTCCTTCCTTACTTTTCTGAGAAGCCCTTTACGACTATAAAGGACAGGGGGCTGTTCACCCACCTTTTGAAACTTAGCTACTTAAGTACTACTCAATACTAAAGTCAAGGCAAACGGCATTCTGTTGTACAGCTACTTAATATTAATAGTAGTATAACAACAGTCGTACTACTAAAGTACCAAGGAAACCTTCGGTGTTGCTAAACGCATCCTTCAGTTGGGCCGCAAGTCTGGTTGGCTGTTTTGTGCCTTATATCTCAAACAAGCGGCCTCCGCCTTAATGATGGCCTATGGTGGAGATGAATTCGTCCACCCTTCAGGTGCGCTTCCAGTTTCCCTCACTAGGTCTGGGCTCCCTCGGATTATTCCGCCTCATCATCGTGCGATGATTCGGAGGAGAGACGAAAAGTCTGATTTACTTGTAAAATGGTATTTGTCAATTTTTTCTTTGTCTAAGGTTATTACCTTGGCCAAGAAGGTTGATAAGTCCACTTTTGCAAGCATAGTGACACCAGTGACTGACATGGATTCAGTCTTGGAGCTAGTCGGTTCAATCAAAGAATGTTTTAACCGCCTGGTTAATCGCTATGTTCCCTGGATAAAACGTATTCCCCTTGAACAAGGGCTTACGTTTGAACCAACCTGGAAAACTTTACCAACCCACTCATTGACGAAAAGGGTGTGGATTGAACGTATGAAACTGAAACCTGAGAAGGTTTCTCGTTTCCGTTCTTCTTTCACGTCTTTTCCTCATGAGTTGGGGGCCTTTCAGTTCCTTATGAACTTTGTTCATGCAAAAGGTGAGCAATTTTATCAGGGCTGTCTTTGGCCTCCAAGGGTTCGTTACGCTTTTGATGTGAATAATAAAAAGTTCACACCAGAAGATTTAGACTGGTTTGAGAGGCGAATAGGTCCTCTTCTACCGTCTTGTGACGACCTTGGGATTCCCCCGGTACCGGGGCGACTAGGTTGTTCTCTTGAGGGAGCTGGAAAGCGTCGTATATTCGCAATTGGTAACTATATTAACCTTTGGTTATTAAGACCCGTGCACTGTTGGTTTGCGTCTATATTGAAGACCATTCCAATGGACGGCACCTATGATCAACTTAGACCCTTGCGTCGGTTAGTTCCCAGCGACAACTGTTTCAGTTATGATTTGAAGAGTGCCACAGATAGGTGGCCACTAGTCTATCTATTTGAAATAGTTGCCCTACTGTTTGACCGGTCATTCGCATCGAGTGTTGTTAATAGCACTCTTGCGACGAATCTGTTTATTGTGCCGTTCGTTAGGCGGTACGCTTTTCGTTCGTTGCTGGTCAACCGTTGGGATATTATGGCTCTTGGCCTCTGTTTGCCTTTTCGCACCATTTACTGGTGTGGTGGGCTGCGGAGCAGGTTAGACCAGGGGTCCGGTTCGATAGGTATGCAGTGCTAGGTGATGATGTTCTCATCACCGATCCACTGGTTGCTGAGTAGTACAGGTTAGCTCTTCAACGACTTGGTGTTAATCTCACAAGTCGTTGGTGTCGTCTTCAGGTGCTGCCGAGTTCGCTAAGAGGTTCTTAGTTAAGGGTATGCAGGTGGATTTATCCCCGATATCCATGCGAACCTTACTTGGCTTCCATCACCCTTATGGTCTTATGGCCATTAGGGAGAAGTCTCATGTGGAGGATTATTATCTCTTGATGCGGATTGGTGGAGCAGGTTACCGAACTCGCTCTGCTGGGAAAAAGTCTAAATCGGCAAAATGGCGTCGGTTTCGGCTTCTTTTCCGAAGGACTAAGTTACCGATGGATTTGCTCCTTGATGGTGGCCTTCCCTTAAACCCATACCTTTTAGGGAAAAAGGTACTTATTGGAGAGGTTAGCTCCCCGTGAGTTAAAGACTCCTCCTCTTGAGCTCTTTGAGTTTGAGGGGATGCTTCTTGTTTAAGCTTCTTGGAGTACTATCTTTTAAGGAATTGGGTGAAGTCATGGTTAGGCTATGTCAAGTGGTATAGCTTGCTATCTATGGACCCCTCGGTCCCACTTGAGGCTTTCCTGGATAGTCCTCTTGTGGAGTCCCATTGGTATGTCCGACGCACTGATCCTTTATTAGTGCGTTGGGGTCTACTATGGCGTCTCTATGATATTGTACAGGAAGTTGGCCTAGATTAGACTTGTGGGGTATTACCTACGGTTACTAGTCCTCCTC